TGACAAACGAAAAAAAAAAGGAGTGATTGACTATGACATTATCTGATTTGATTTTGTTTTTAGAGATGATACAATTTTTTCAAATATTAAGAGGAAAAATTCACTTTTTTAGAAATTATAATGAGGAATAATTAACTATGACACGTTCACTAAAAAAAAATCCTTTTGTAGCCAATCATTTATTACGAAAAATTAATAAGCTTAACACAAAGGGAGAAAAAGAAATAATAAGAACTTGGTCGAGAACATCGACCATTATACCTACAATGATTGGGCATACCATTGCTATTCATAATGGAAAAGAGCATTTACCTATTTATATAACAGATCGTATGGTAGGCCATAAATTGGGAGAATTTTCACCTACTCTAAACTTCCGAGGATCGGCAAAAAATGATAATAGATCCCGTAAAAAATGAGAAGACCGTCGTTAAAATTTTTTTGAATTGGTTTATTCTGCAGCAGCAAATACTAGTAACAATCTCGATTTTAACGAACTAAGTCAATGAGTCATAAAGATATATTTCTAAAAAAAAAGAGATAAATAAAGTAGACAAATAAGACGTATCATTTTAGATTTTATATAGAGTAGTGAGGAATTATGGGACAAAAAATAAATCCGCTTGGTTTCAGACTTGGTACAACTCAAAGTCATGATTCTATTTGGTTTGCACAACCAACAGATTATTCTGAGAATCTAAAAGAAGATAAAATAATACGAGATTATATCAAGAATTATATACAAAAAACGATCAGAATATACTCTGGTGTCGCGGGGATTGGACGCATAAAGATTCAAAAAAGAATCGATAAGATTAAAGTCATAATCTATATGGGATCTCCAAATTTATTCACCGAAGAGGACGGGGGTAAGCCTCCAAGAATCGAAGAATTAAAGACGAATGTGGAAAAAAAAGTGAATTGTGTGAACCGAGAACTCAAGATTGGAATGAAAAGAATTCTATATGCTTATAGAGACCCTAATCTTCTTGCAGAATTTATAGCCGAACAATTAAAGAATAGAATTCCGTTTCGTAAAGCAATGAAAAAAGCTCTTGAATTAGCTGAAGAGGCAGGTACAAAAGGGGTTCAAGTACAAATTGCAGGACGTATCGACGGAAAAGAAATTGCACGTGTGGAATGGATCAGAGAAGGTAGAGTTCCTTTACAAACCATTCGAGCTAACATTGATTATTGTTCCTATACAGTTCGAACAATTTATGGGGTATTAGGGATCAAAGTTTGGATCTTTCTAAACAAAGAATAAGAAAATTTTCCCTCTCTTTAACGTTCCGTCTTTCGATAAAACAAAAAATGAAAAATTCGTACTACATTCTTATTCAAAAAGAATAAATGAAAAATTTGATAAGATTGAATAAAAAATTTGATTAATCATTTTATAGTGAAGGAATTGCTATGCTTAGTGTGCGACTCGTTGGTTTTTTTAGAGTGGTTCAATTCAAACATTCATAGAATGAATAAAGAACTAATAACCTACTCATCGCTTCGCATTATCTGGATATAAAGAACCAAAAACATCGAAAGAAAGATAGATGTGGTAATATAATTATAGCAACTGAAAACTGAAATCGAATATTTCCTAAAATAGAAATAAAAACGAATCTGATTATGAGTTGTAAAGCAATAAGAATATACAGATAAATGAAGGGGTGAAAGAAAGAGAGAAAAAACGATATCAATGATATAAAATTCGAATATGTAAAGGTCTATTGGTCATCTCAAATCAAAAAAGGTAGTGTAATAAAGCATCAATATTCAAAATTCATCCATATATGGATGAATCTATTCCTAGAATAAACGAATGAAGAGCCACGAATCAATCAAACTGAGAAGGTTGATTCAACTAAAAAGAATAAAATAAATAAGAAAATCTTAGTCAAATCAAATCTTATTACTATTCAAGAGGCTCCATTGTAGAATTCAGACCTAACCATAAATCGAAAAGCGATGGGAACGACGGAACCTGCGAATACCTAAGATTCTTTTTAAATGAAAAAAATCTTAATGATTCATTAGGTGGGATGGCGGAAGAAACTAAGAACCAATTCCTTGTTTTTTTAAGAGTTGTGGACTAACCCTACATAACATCTGAAATTGATAATAAATAGAGTCAATATTCGCCCGCGAAAATTTTTATTTTTTTGAATTTAGAAATTTTGGACAATCCGATATGATAATCAAAAGAAAAGACAAATAGAGATTCGTTAGAACCTTATACCAAAAAAACATTGTTTAGTTAGATACGTATAGCAAAAATGGTCTCTAAGAATACATCTTTCGTTATATATCAAAGTAAGATATAAAAATTTCTACGAATAGATCATAACTAATAGATCAAGATCAAGAGATTCTATGAAATGTCAAAAAATTTCGCGATTCTATTGTTTTATGAAACATATTTATCTTATTTTATCTTATCGGTTCCATATTTTTGAATCGATTCATTCGCGAGGAGCCGTATGAGGTGAAAATCTCATGTACGGTTCTGTAATAGAGATGAATTTAGAAATAACCATCAACTATAACCCCAAAAGAACCAGATTCCGTAAACAACATCGAGGAAGAATGAAAGGAAGAGCCTATCGAGGTAATACTATTTGCTTCGGAAAATATGCTCTTCAGGCACTTGAGCCCGCTTGGATCACATCTAGACAAATAGAAGCTGGGCGGCGGGCAATGTCACGAAATGTCCGTCGGGGTGGACAAATATGGGTACGCATATTTCCAGATAAACCTGTTACAGTAAGACCTACAGAAACGCGTATGGGTTCGGGAAAAGGATCTCCCGAATATTGGGTAGCTGTTGTTAAACCTGGCAAAATACTTTATGAAATGGGCGGGGTCCCAGAAAATATAGCTAGAAAGGCTATTTCACTAGCAGCATCCAAAATGCCTATACGAACTCAACTCCTTCTTTCGGAATAATCATTAGAACGAAAGGAAAAAGGTCGTTAGTATGAAAAAAAATTGCAATTGTGGGTTTCTTATTTTTTGAACACAGAATATTTTTTTTACTTCAACTTTTTGACTGAAAGAAAAAAAAATGATATGATTCAACCTCAAACCCATTTAAATGTAGCCGATAATAGTGGAGCCCGCGAATTGATGTGTATTCGAATCATAGGAGCTAGTAATCGACGGTATGCTTCTATTGGTGACATTGTTGTTGCTGTAATCAAAAAAGCAGTACCAAATACGCCTGTAGAAAGATCCGAAGTGGTCCGAGCTGTAATTGTACGTACTTGTAAAGAACTCAAACGTAGTAACGGTATCATAATAAAGTATGATGATAATGCTGCGGTTCTAATTGATAAAGAAGGAAATCCAAAAGGAACTCGAATTTTTTGCGCAATAGCCCGAGAATTGAGACAGTTCAATTTCACTAAAATAGTTTCATTAGCACCTGAGGTATTATAAGACAAGATCGTGATAGGGATATCTTCTTTATGAATGAAATTCATTTCATTCCATATTTATATATTATGAATTATATCTCACATATATCACTTGTGTACTTCTTCTTCTATATTCTAGATTATCAATCTAAAATGATTAGTTATCTAAAGTCTAAATATTTATATCTTAAGTCTTAGAAGTAGTAAGTCATTCTATTATTTAATATTTTGTATTTAATATTTTGGAATTCATATTTCAAAAAAAAATACAAATATAATAAGATTAAGATATAGATAGAAAAAAAGAAAAATTCGAATTCTATTTTTTTTGTATAGTTTGAGAATTCAGAATTCCATATGAGATTCTAGATATAGTATATCTATATAGTTTCTAATTTGAAGAATTCATTAGTTCATTTTCTAATATTCGATTTTTTTAGTTTTAGAATATTCTATAATATCTATTTACATTATCCTAATTATAGAATAATCTTTTGTACATATGGAGTATGATTCTATTCTCCTATTCAAGATTACATATTTTATTCAATCAAAAAATACAAAATCGGAGCACGTTGATTATATTGAGAGTCAGGAGCCACAATCATTATGGGTAAAGATACCATCGCTGATATAATAACCTTGATACGCAATGCTGACATGAATAGAAAAAGCATAGTTCAAATACCACTTACTAAGATCACCGAAAATATTGTGAAAATACTTTTACGAGAGGGTTTTGTTGAAAACGTCAGAAACCATCGGGAAAGCAACAAAGACTTTTTAGTTTTAACCTTACGATATAGAAGAAGAAATAGGAAAGGATCATCTAAAACTTTGTTAAATTTAAAACGAATCAGTACACCAGGTCTACGAATCTATTCTAACTATCACCGAATTCCGAGAATTTTAGGAGGGATGGGGATTGTAATTCTTTCTACTTCTAGAGGTATAATGACAGATCGAGAGGCTCGATTAGAAAGAATCGGCGGAGAAGTTTTATGTTATATATGGTAATTTTTCTGAGATCCAAGATCTAAATATAAATAGAAAAAATAGAATTAAAAGAAGATAGATTCTAGGCTATGTTTCCAACAAAATTCGACGTACTCTTCTTTTATATGTATACGACCGGGAAAGTAAAAAATGGAAGTCTAAGTCACTTCATTTAATTAGACTTTTTTGAACTTCAAGATTTTTTTAGGGGACATAATTCGAAGTTCAAAATGTAAAGAAACCCTATTTTCTTCCAATAAAAAGATTCGGCATTAAGTTAAGGAATTATAAATATGAAAATAGGAGCCTCTGTTCGTAAAATTTGTGAAAAATGTCGATTGATCCGCAGGCGAGGGCGAATTAGAGTAATTTGTTCTAATCCAAGACATAAACAAAGACAAGGGTAAGATTTTCACAAAAATTAGAAGATAGTAAAGAATTGAAAGAATCCTTTTTTGACAGGAAATGGATATATCCATCTATTTCGGACTTCTATTTTTTTTTAGAATAAAATATGGCAAAACCTATAGCAAAAATTGGTTCACGTAAAAATGTACGTATTGGTTCGCGTAAGCATCCTCGTAAAAT